TGATAAATAGGAATCCATGTTATCAAAGGATTTCCTTCGATTATTTCCAGTATGGAATGAGTCAATCATCCACTTTGGTATCTTATTGAACAAAATGAACAAAAATGGTGATATTCTTCCTCCATGGATCAAGAATTTCGATTTTTGGGAAGTATCATGATCATCCAATAACAATAAGAAGGGTTTCAATTTTTTCAAATGAACGATTTGAAGACCTATTGATTCTAACAACTGATTGCAGAGTTGATCATTCGGACCTTTCAATTCATAGATGTGGATCTCGGACCTATGAATGGGGATATTCCCAAAACTCACAAAGAAAAAAGGAAGTGGGTTAGACACGAAGAGAATCAACTTGGACAAAAAAAGAAGTGACTTAGACAAATCTTTTTTGTCGATAACTCCAGACCAATCAATCGAATATTGATTAATACGTAAGTGATCGAACACTACTTGAAAACGGCTCTTCTGCTCAGAAACGAAATGTTCCAAGTGTTCCTGAAAATTCTTGCTCCCATTGGACCATTTGTATCTATATGCATTAGGATCCCGATTCATGGATCTCTCAGTTCGAGAAATAAAAAGAAGAGGATCGAACCATTTCTTCTGACTCTTTTTCAAATTTGATAAATGTTGGTTGATCGTATATTTCATTATAGTTCTATGATTCATACTATCATTTCCTATTTGATCCCTTTGAATTCCATATTCGAAGTTGTGATCGGATCTATTCATTAAAAAGAATCGATTCAATACATTTCTTATGTACCCATAGGTGCTATATTGGATTTGAATCAGATTTCGGATAAATCTATATTGATTGACTGCCTCCATTATGTTGTTGCTAGCAAATACCACTATTTTTGGGTTTGGATCTTCCAAATCATTCTCACAGGAGATCCGGACCCATTTTTTTCTGATCCTTCGATAAAAAAATTCATTCTCTTCATAAAAAATAGGAGGTAGAACCAATAAAGATTTCTTTTTCGATTCATCCCTGGAGTTGAATACCTCATTCAAGAATTGTTTTTGACCCAATCCGTAGGAATCAATAGAAAAGGAAAATCCCCTATGATACACCAGATCCGGCTCGGTTATTGATAGAGTGAATAGATCTGCCATTTCTTGAAATATCTCTTCTGATTCAAAATCGTGGTGGAACGTGTATCCTCCCCTGTTCTGGTCATGGAATAGATGAAAAAAATAAAAAAATGGATTTTTGTTCAAGAATGAAATCTTATTTGAACTGTCCATATCCAGTTCATCCTTCGGAACCATATCACATCCCGGATCTGATGAAATAGGATGAATTGAAACGGTATTTTGTAAATACGTAATTATCTTGAATATATTAACCATTTCTTTATTTTCCGATTGCCTGAAAGGGACAAAAGAAACAACAAGATGTTTCTTCAACAATTTCTGATCTCTAGTGGACCTCTCAGTAGGATTCGAACCCAGATGAAGTTCTGACCATCTGTCATAGAAAAAAGAACGAATGGATCTTGTAGGATTCCCAAGAAATTCTTCGATTTCTTCCGGAAGCAGATGATTATTCATCTGCTTCTCACGTTCCGTGAATAGCCGGGACATTGAGGAATATCCAGAAAGGCATTTCGGGAATCGGTCTGATTCTATCTCCGTTCGTTCCGTTTGAAGAAAGGAAGGATCCCAAATAATCGACCTTCTTTTTAGTTGTTGAATATCTCTTTGATTGATCAATGTGTGATATTCCGAATCCTCATTACTAAGGGAATCAAAATAATCTCTGGGTGAATCAGAGGATCCTTTCAATTGGCTAGAATCCGTTACTTGAACGAAACTAGATCTTGTGGAATCATATTGAATATTGGACGATCCATTCCGTACCTTGCTAAAAAACCGATCCTTGTTTACCAACCACACATTGTCTAACCAAACCCAATTCTCTATCGATACGTTCCTAAAAAAATCCGATTCGTGCGGATTCTTCCCCCAACTAACGAAGAGTTGCCACATATGAAATTGAACAAAATTTTGCAAAGAAATAGCCCACCTGTTTCTCGAGAAGAGATGGGAAACATGCTCAATATCATTTGATTGAATAGTTGACCCAGCTCCTTGTTGTTTGAAGAAACCCTTCACTTCAATTGGTATTTTTTCAAGAAAAGAAGACATGAGATAACAAATCAAGTCTTTCACTAAGATTTCAAATAGCTGTCCCGACTTCAAGTTGATTATGTTTCGCCTCTTCCTCAGAGAAAGACGATCAAACAATTCCCAATCATGGTCCTTGCAGATCGGATGATCATCCATATAATATACAAAAAGAAACTCCATATATTTGATATCTTTCTCTTTGAATGAGATCTCAATTCTAGCGGCGGTTTTTTTAGATATCTTACAACTAGAATCCCTCCTTTTTCCGATCCAGTTCCTCCACCACCTCGAACCCCAGTTAGATTCGGGCATGATACACTTTTTAGTTATTGGGAGAACCCAAGTACTCTCTTTCGGATCC